GGGGTTTCTATTCTTTCTGACTTTCCAGGTAGAGTGGAATCACATTAGGCACCCCTCCCACCTTTCGGTGAGATATTTTTCCGTAGCACTTTAGGAGGTAGACGTCCCTCATTGAAGGAAAATCTTTCCATTTTTCGGTACTCGGACAAAGCCTAATACGATTATGAGGCGACACAAGTATACAAGAACTTCTCGTCTAACCGGAATATAGTGCTTTCTCTTTCCGGTAGCAATGCGGTCAAAACTTGAGATAGTTGCATCGTAAACGGGCATCCAATAGATTCTACTCATAAACTGATAGATCAGTAGTTGAGGGCTTATGTTTAGAGGTAGAGGGAAAAAAGGGTAATTGAGCTTTCTTTTTTTCATTTCAAATGGGTACCTCTTTCTTTCTCTTCTGAGAGTACCACTATTGTTTGTCGTTTATAAATAAAAAGTCGTGCGTGAGGGGTAGTTGATTTCGTCATGTATTCCTCCAACATTAGGTAATATGAAGCGAGTAGGCAAACAGCCTATTTGTACTAAGAGAAGGCATTAACGCAAAGATCGGAATCTCCGCTTCAGGCATCGCCTTACTAGTAAAGTAATTGGACTAACATCCAGGATTACTCCTGCCCCACTCCCACCTCTTACGAAAAGACAAGCTTACCTCGATCTGTCATTACATATGATATATCGAGAGTTCGAGACCTTAACGTAATTCATTTAGAGAATGCCGATGAGAAAGTAGATCTGGTTCCGAGATCTGGAAAGCGGTGAATACAGTTAGTGAAGCTAGACCGGGAAGTGGGGTATCTCTGGAAAGGAGGTCGGCCTTAAGTTCTAGCTTATATAGCTTAGACTATAGAGTTGTAGCTTCTCTCATTGGCAGAAACCACGAGTCAAAGGGGGTTGCTAGCGCCCTTCACATAAGAACATGCTCCTTTGGAAAGCCAGAATGCGGTACTGAACATTCTCACCACAATGGCCGGGCCAGGCACAAGGGTACGTCTGGCACTCTTGCAAGGAGGGAGTTTGCTTTACCCAACTCCCTCACTTCACTCCGATTGACCAAAGGAAAGTCAGAACTGAACTTAAAATAGCGTAAGATCGTTAAATCCTTAGCCCTACCCGGGATATCCTCTATAGCCTGTGACTTAGAATAGGATATTACTTGATATTCTCCTAGTATTAGTATTAACATACTTGTCATAATGCTGTCATATTTGAATTTGTACTACTGAGCGGAGAAAGACTAGCAAGGCTTACTCTAACAGCGGGAAGAGCTGGAGCTGGAATAGGGTAGGGTCTAAGTCCAGTGGAAGAGGATAACTCGGAGGTGAATCCTTGGACTTGTCTGGCCCCCTTGTCCTAAGAAGACAAAAAAGAGGGTATACCAGAAGAGCAGGAATAGGATCTTATCTCCTGGCCTATACTTACCTGTCAGACCACAAGCCTGGAGCTACTCTAAGTCGGAACTCTTCTCCCGCGGATAGAGCCCTTTCCGATCGTCCAAAGAAAGAATACTGATATCAGTTGTTCGTTCGCACGAGGACACTAAAGAAAGCAGCTCTAACTCCAGAAGCTAGACTAGCTTAAGGATCGGTTTTTTACGTTCATTCAGTGGGTGCGGAAAGTGACTCACGACGAGACCAAACGAAAGGCTTTCTTCAATCGGGGATATGAAAGTAAGAGCCCGCGATGAGAAGGTATATATGAAACCTAGTCTTTACCCCAGAGATGTCCCTGCCCTTTCGATTGTTATTGGCTTATTCTCTAGCATCCGATTGTGGGCATCAATCCCAGCCATCTGAATTTCAGTCCCTGCTTTCTCTAAGACTGTGGTTAAGAAGTTCCGATCCCGGTTTAGCTGGACTCGTACCTGTCTCTTCCTTATCTGTCCGAAGAGAGGTGGCTAAGGTGGGTTCCTCATGGAAGTCTACGGTTTCTGCTTAACCGGTCAGGTCAGCTCGCCCGGATTTTGCCCATCAACTAAAGAGCAAGGCTAACCGGCCTTTTACTAAAATGGCTTTCCCAAGAGCTAACACAACTCTTTGATTTTATGGTACTTCCTGGTAAAGCGAAACGATTACCCGAGACACTAGCTCTCTAAATGTTAGTCGCTATCTTTGATGAAGTACCGTAGAAGCGGGTTCTCTCTTCCTTTATGGCGGAACCAGACAATCTGCCTTGACTTGGATAGAGCGGAAGCATAAGTAAGCGGCATGAACCTTGTTGATCAGCGAAGGATATAGCTAAAGAAATACCTGCATCTGGCTTTTATTCGGACTTAACTAACCCGGAAGTTTGGTTATCTGAGCTATAAAATATTTATAGCGCAGGCTGACCGGCAACAGAAAGAAAGGCTCCTCGTGGGAAGGCCACTAGGACCTTCTTTTCCTATACGTACGTCATTTCTTTGATAAAAACAGGCCGAAAAGGAGACAGGGATTAAAGTCGATAGAGCCGTTCCTCTGCTGGAAGAATCAGGATAGCTCGCAGAGAAGACACGAGGGTATTA